CTAAGAATCCAACGAACAGAGTAAATATAATTAATATAAGTATTGGGAATAACATCGTATTATCCGATTCATAAGGATACAAAGAAGTCTTGATATTGCCAAAATTCGGAATAGAAAGAAAGGGTGGGGTCATATTTCTTACATTCTCATCAATTTTATATACTCTATTTGAAAAAAAAGAAGGACGTCCATTCTTATTCATTTTTAATAAAGTTACCAAACGAAAGTTTTTGTTACTTATTTTTGAACCTTCTTTACCCCATAGCGATATTGAATATAAGGGGGTATTCCTTTTTCCACTGTAATTTTGAAAATGAACGTTTAAATGTCCTTCAAAAGTAAGTAAATAAATCCGACACATATAAAATGCCGTTAATCCCGCCGTAGACCAAGCTATTATTGCAAAAATAGGTGAATACAACCAACTATCATTAAGAATTTCATCTTTGGACCAAAAACAAGCAAGGGGTGGAATACCGCAAAGAGAAAGTGTACCTAATAAAAAAGAATTTTTTGTAATTGGTACATGTTTTGTTAAACCTCCCATAAGCACCATATTCTGACTTTTTTTTGGACAATACCCAACAAGAGTTTCCATTGAATGAATAACGGATCCCGATCCTAAGAACAATAATGCTTTAGAATAAGCATGAGTAATCAAATGAAATAAAGCACTGCGATAAGACCCCATACCTAAAGCTAACATCATATAACCCAATTGAGACATTGTGGAATAGGCTAAACCCCTCTTAATATCTTTTTGAGCAAGAGCTAAAGTAGCTCCTAAAAAAACTGTTATTATCCCTATCAAAGAGATAAAATTCATTATGTGGGGTATGACTATGAAAAGAGGCATAAGTCGGGCTACAAGAAAAATGCCCGCTGCTACCATCGTAGCAGCATGTATAAGGGCCGAAATAGGAGTCGGCCCTTCCATCGCATCAGGTAACCATACATGAAGAGGAAATTGTGCAGATTTAGCAATCGCACCGGCAAATAAAAGAACAGCGCACAAGGTAACAAATAAAAAATCGACCTCATTATTAGAAATCAAGTTATTGAATATTTGGAATAAATCACGAAATTCGAAACTCCCCGTTACCCAATAAAACCCTAAAATGCCTAATAATAAACCAAAATCGCCAACACGATTAGTTACAAAGGCTTTTTGACAAGCCTTTGCTGCAACAGGTCGTGTGAACCAAAATCCTATTAATAGATACGAACACATTCCAACTAATTCCCAAAAAATATAAATTTGTATCAAATTTGAACTAGTAACTAATCCCAACATAGAAGTACTGAAAAAACTCATATAAGCAAAAAATCTCAAATACCCGTGATCATGAGACATATAATTATCACTATAAATAAGAACCAAAATTCCAACAGTAGTGATTAGTATTGACATAATAGAAGTAAGTGGATCGATCAAGTATCCGAATTCTAACGAAAAATCATTATTAATAATCCAAGACCATACATATTGATAGACAGAACTACTATTTATTTGCTGAATAGAAAGATTCATGGAAAAAATCATGACTATACTTAACAACAAAACGCTCTGAAAAGCCCACATACGGCGAAGACTTTTTGTTGCCGTCGGAAAAAGAAGAAGTCCCAACCCTATTAACATAGGAACTGGAAGTGGAAGAAAAGGTATTATCCACGCATATTGATATGTCTGTTCCATAAAAAAAGTTTTTTATTCTTAATTAATTGTTTCCGATTCACCGGATCTTACCTTTCGAAAAAGTCAATAAAAAATCAAAATATGCACTAACTGATTTAAGAAGTTTATATTAGTATTTATTAATTCTGAGTCTTTTCAAAACCGTTCAAATATTCAAAAAAGAAGTTACAATTGGTCAAATGATATGACCAAGTGACATATAAAAAAACGAACACTTATAATAATAATAGGAAAATAAAAATATAATAATTTATTGTAATCGTAATCAAAATTTATATTCATAGAGCAAGGATAAAAATTTAGCCTAAAAAGAGTACTTGATGTGGATACGAATTATAAGATTAACTAAGGTCATCGGTCTAATGAAAAAAACTCTTGATTTTAGTTAGTTTATTTCAATTCATTAACTAATTTTCAATTAATTAACTAATTCATTATGGGATTGATTGTTTTCCATTTCAATCAAAACAATTTATTAGTAAAGTTTAGAAAAATATGGAACTAAAATGAACTTTTTAGCGAGAAAGGATCAAAAATGACTGAGATCCTTTTTTATCAAACCACGTATCTTTTAACAGATTTATTACTAGTCTCATTCGAATTTGAAAATTGAATTTAGTTGTATTTTTTTCTAGTTTGACTATCAATTTATTAGTCAAAAGTACAATCCTGGTATTTTATTACATGTAAATCAAGTATAGAATGCCGAAAATAAAGGTCTTTTAGATTCTTTTTTTATTTTATTAAGTTTGATTTGATTTCTATGACATGCAGATTCTAAAGATATAACTTTGCGAGATAAACAACGCGAACCAATAGTTCCAAACCAAAAATGAATTTTTGGTTTTACGGAATATTTTGTTATTTCGAGTCATTTTTGATCCAGTTTTCATGGATCTTTGACATATCTATATTTCTTTTTTATGAAGAGAATATTATATTATTTAGAGAAAAAATAGATAATGAATAAGAATAATAATAGAACAATAGATGTCTTTCACATCCAACTATAACAATGAGTAACTTCTTCATTTTTAAATGGCAGTTCCAAAAAAACGTACTTCGATATCAAAAAAGCGTATTCGTAAAAATATTTGGAAAATGAAAGGATATTGGGCGTCGTTAAAAGCTTTGTCATTAGGGAAATCTCTTTCTACCGGGAATTCAAAAAGTTTTTTTGTACGACAAACAAATAAGTCCTAAAATATTGGAATAATCGAAATGCATTTGATTCAAAGTTCATATTAATATGAAATAGAATCTTAATGTTATGTCTAAAAGAATAATTCTTCTATTTTCTGAATTCTAAATCTAAAAATCTAAATAAAAAAAGAAATACAATTTTTTATTTTTTTTTGTATGTTTTCACTCATATTTTGGTGGTGGGGAGTCTTTTTTTCCCCATCGACCTTTACAATTCCAATAAATAAAATTTTTTATCTTTTCGGGAAGGGCAGATTGTTGAAACTAATGGATTCCATATTAAAAACTAACTTCTTAATTTATTGCATTTAGCATATGTAATGGATTTACCATATATCTCCAATTTTCAGATCATCAATAAAAGAATCAATAAAAGAACTTGATTGTTGAGATATTATTATATTATGTACAAGTGTGAATTTGCAGTACTCCAAATACAAAATAGTTTTAGATTCATTGAGAAAATTTCTTTTTTGTTTCAAATTTATGATTATGAAATCAGATAAACCAGAAATAATGACATGACAATAAGCGTAAAAAATGAAAAAAGTTTTTTTATTCTAGCGAGAGATTTCTATAGCTGCAAGAGTTCGATTTTAGAATCGCATAAACTACGTAAAAAGCCCTAAGATAAATGGACACTTAAAGAAAAATAAATGAAACTAATGAATCTTCAAATTGACTTTTGAACTCATTTTTTTTATCAATTTAATTTTTACTAAAAAAACATATTTGATTGAATTGACTTGTTCAATCTCGACTATTGAATATAAATAGGCTATTATGAATTCGAGCAAGCCGCTATGGTGAAATCGGTAGACACGCTGCTCTTAGGAAGCAGTGCTAGAGCATCTCGGTTCGAGTCCGAGTGGCGGCATGCCATCTTCTAAACGAGATCCAATAGATCCTATAATAAAAATAAATTAAATTCCCAATAATTAATATTAATATGGGGGATCCCCACCTTTTTTCTTTTTTATGATATTTTCAACTTTAGAGCATATATTAACTCATATTTCCTTTTCTATTGTTTCAATTGTGATTACAATTCATTTGATAACCTTATTGGGCAATGAAATCATAAAACCATATGATTCGTCAGAAAAGGGGATGCTAGCTACTTTTTTATGTCTAACAGGATTATTAATCACTCGTTGGATTTATTCGGGCCATTTCCCACTAAGTGATTTATATGAATCATTAATTTTTCTTTCATGGAGTTTCTCCCTTATTCATATAGTGCCCTATTTTAAAAAACGAAAAAATTATTTAACCACAATAACTGCCTCAAGTACTATTTTTATCCAAGGCTTTGCTACGTCGGGTCTTTTAAATGAAATACATAAACCCACAATATTAATACCCGCTCTACAATCGGAGTGGTTAATAATGCACGTAAGTATGATGATATTGAGCTATGCGGCTCTTCTTTGTGGATCATTATTATCAGTAGCACTTCTAGTCATTACATTTAGAAAGATTTTTTATAGTTCTAAAAGTAATAATTTATTAAAATTAAATGAATCTTTTTCATTTGGTGAAATCCAATACAATAATGAAAGAAACAATATTTTTAAAAAAACTTCTTTTTTTTATGCTAAGAATTATTACAAGGCCCAATTGATTCAACAATTAGATTATTGGAGTTATCGTGTGATTAGCCTAGGATTTATCTTTTTAACCATAGGGATTCTTTCAGGAGCAGTATGGGCTAATGAAGCATGGGGATCATATTGGAGTTGGGATCCAAAGGAAACTTGGGCTTTTATTACTTGGATCGTATTCGCAATTTATTTGCATACTCGAACAAATAAAAATTTGCAGGGGACAAATTCCGCAATTGTGGCGACTCTAGGCTTTCTTATAATTTGGATATGCTATTTTGGGGTCAATCTATTAGGAATTGGGCTACATAGTTATGGTTCATTTACGTTAACCTCTAGTTAAATAAAAGAAAAGTTATTACGAATACAAACAGAATGCAATACAGTGTATATAAAACACATTGTGTCAACCGGCGAGAACCGCGTGAATCAAGTAGTGTAGTGATTCACGCGGTTCTCGCAAAGACCAAGTATGTTGGGTGAAAATTTAAATTCAT